TAATATACTGATTTAGTATGGAGTGGATGCCTTGGAAGAAAAAAGTAGGCGCGAACAATCGCGATAGTGTCGGCACGAGGAAAGCCTGTGACGCCGACCAACCTAATATGGGAAACCGGGGCTATAAAGCCCGCTGCTTAGGCAGTAACAAGGGGAAGTGAAACATCTCAGTACCCTGTAGACCAAATCAACCGAGATATCGTCAGTAGTGGTGAGCGAAAGCGATAAAAAGGCATAAACGATAATAGTTTTAAGAAAATGAAATGCTATTTTAATTATTACTTGTTTCTGACATTTAATAATTAAATTGTCTACCGTAGAAGGTGTTAGTCCTGTAATTTTCTTTATTTTCGTGAAAGTAAGACGAGGCAAGTTTACCTCGTCTGAGTATTGGGGGACCACCCTCAAAGCCTAGAGTTATTTTTCTTACCGATAGTGAACAAGTACCGTGAGGGAAAGGTGAAAAAGAAGTTGCGACAGTGCAAAGATCCTGAAACTCCATATTTGAGTCGAAGCTTTTTAAAAGCAACGGCATACCTTTTGTATAATGGGCAAGTGAATCTTAATAATGGGCGAGCTTAAGCTGATATAAGTGTAGGCGAAGAGAAATCGAGTCCTGTGTGGCGACACAAAGTCCTTTGTTAAGTACCCGAAACCGGCTGATCTAAACTTGAGCAGGCTGATATTGTAGTGGCAACATTCTTTGGAGGGCCGAACCCGTGTATGTGGCAAAATACTGGGATGACTTGAGTTTAGGGGTGAAAGGCCAATCAAAGTCGGTGATAGCTGGATTTCTGCGAAATCTATTGAAGTAGAGCGTCCTAAATAGAGAATCTGGGGTAGAGCACTGTGCAAGCAAGGGGGAGATCTTCTCTTACTGAACTTTGGCAAACTCCGAATACGGATTTCTACATTTAGGGCAGACAGAGTATGTATGCTAAGATTCATACTCAAGAGGGAAACAGCCCAGACTGTAGGCTAAGGTCCATAAAATAGTTTCAGTGGTAAAGGTGATACCCGCTCTGAGACCGTCAGGAGGTAGGCTTGGAAGCAGCCATCCTTTTAAGACAGCGTAACAGCTCACTGACCTAGAGTGGGAGTCCCGCCAATTCTGAGGGCTTAAAACTATTACCGAAGCCTCAGACAAGAGACTATGGTTTGTTTTACAAACTGTGTGTATTTTGTGGTAGCAGAACTTTCCGTAGGTCGTTGAAGTTTTAGTGCAAGCTAAAATGCAGATATCGGAAGAGAGAATACTTGCATGAGTAGCATAAAACAATGAAATAAAAGCATTGTGGCCGTAAGTCCAAGGTTTTCGATCTTAAGTAAAACTGGGTCGTGAGAGACTAAAATCTCAATATAAAACGGTCCCTAAGCTGTCAAGCCAAAGCTTGAAGCAATGGGTAAGATTAAACTGTTAAAAGTTGCTGACGAAAGATTCACCTTATTTTTGAATTTGTCAAAGGTAAGTTATTCTTTCCAAGAAAAAGGCACTTTATTAATACCGTACCTTAAACCGCCTCAGGTGGACGGGTGGAGAACACTAAGGCCTTGAGATAACCCTGTTGAAGGAACTCGGCAAAATGACTCTGTAACTTCGGAATAAGGAGTAAAGACATGTGGCGCAAGCCTTTGTCTTTGGCACAAAATCGGGGGTGGCGACTGTTTATTAAAAACACAGGTCTCTGCTAACTCGCAAGAGGATGTATAGGGACTGACACCTGCCCGGTGCCGGTAGGTGAAGCCTTGATGTTTACGCATTGAGGTCAAACCCCGGTAAACGGCGGCTGTAACTATGACGGTCCTAAGGTAGCGAAATTCCTTGTCGGGTAAGTTCCGACCCGCATGAATGGTGTAACGACTTCCCCGCTGTCTCCAACAGGGACTCAGTGAAATTACATAGGTCGTGAAGATGCGACCATCCCACAGCTGGACGGAAAGACCCCGTGCACCTTTACTATAAGCAATTATTGTAAGTCAAAGACTCTAGTGTAGAATAGGTGGGAGCTTAAGACTCTTTCTCGTCAGAGATTGACGAGGCAACAGTGAAATACCACCCCGAGATCTGTTGGTTTACTAACTACGGGACAGTGGTTGCTGGGTAGTTTGACTGGGGCGGTCGCCTCCTAAAGAGTAACGGAGGCATACAAAGGTAGGCTCATCTCCTTTAAAGGGGAATCGAGCATAATGGTAAAAGCCTGCTTGACTGTAAGAAAGACATTTCGATCAGAGACGTAAGTCGGTCATAGTGATCCGGTGGTTCTTCGTGGAAAGGCCATCGCGCAATGGATAAAAGGTACGCCGGGGATAACAGGCTAATGATCCTCTAGAGCCCCTATCGACGGGTTCGTTTGGCACCTCGATGTCGACTCATCACATCCTGGAGCTGGAAAAGGTTCCAAGGGTTCGGCTGTTCGCCGACGAAAGTGGTACGTGAGTTGGGTTTAGAACGTCGTGAGACAGTTTGGTCCCTATCTTCTGTGGGTGTTTGAAAATTCAGAGGACTAGACCCCAGTACGAGAGGACCGGGAAAACTCGATCCCTTGTGTTCCGGTTGTTTCCTAAGGGGCAGCGCCGGGTAGCTACATCGAGAAGAGATAATCGACCATTAGGCGAGAAACTCACCTCAAGTAAAGTTTTCTTATGGGGGTGGAAGATTACCACTTTGATAGGCGGGGGGTGTAAGAGCTGCAAAGTTTTCAGCTGACCCGTACTAATCCCTAAAAATATAGCGTTGTATATTAATTTTTTTTGGGGTGTATAACTCAGTTGGTTAGAGTAGTGGACTTTTAATCCGAGGGTCTTGGGTTCAAATCCCAATACGCCCACTTGCAGCGGGGTTAAAGGTGCGCTAGGGGGTACATTGCTGGTCAATCATTTTTAATGTTTACTAGTAAAGTACCCCCTAACGTATCCTAACAATATGCCCTTAATCCTCTTATAAATAGAATCATTAATTATGGACACAAATAGAAAGGGTGTCATACACTTTTCTATTAGATCCCTATATCAAAGAATAAATAGTTCTGGGGATATAACTCAGTTGGTAGAGTGTGTGCTTTGCAAGCATGAAGTCAAGAGTTCGAATCTCTTTATCTCCTGTCCTATAAAAGTTATATTTCTTGGGTAGATAGTAATCTTCCCCGGGGGGGGGTACATAAAACTTTAAGCATTTTATTATGCTGGATTGTTAATGTGCCCCCAACGCAATCCTAACAATATGCCCTTAATGGTTACTTATCGACGGGATATTTTCAGTCTTGTCTTAGCTGTCTTTCTTTTTTCATTTAAATGTTTACGTTATATTTTTGGGAGCATAACTTAGTGGTAGAGTGTGTGCCTTACAAGCACGAAGTCGGGAGTTCGATCCTCTCTGCCCCCACATGTGAAGCTGGTGTCTTTTTAAGGGCTAGCCTTTTTTAAGTACCCCGTTGTTGTTTTTCTTTTTACCCTTCAAAAATATGTTAGTTCAAGCTGCTAAACTTTTGGGTGCTGGTCTCGCTACTATTGGTTTAGCTGGAGCAGGTGTGGGTATTGGAACCGTTTTTGGTGCTCTTGTTTTAGGTACCGCGCGTAATCCTTCTCTGAAAGACGAGTTATTCAGAATCGCTATTTTAGGTTTCGCTTTAACTGAAGCGATTGCTCTATTTGCTTTGATGATGGCTTTCTTAATTTTATTCGCACTGTAATTTAATTATCCAGAAGCTAATTAAAAATACTATTCTAGAGAAGTTAAAAAGGCGGCGTAGTTCAGTGGTTAGAATGTTGGAATCATATCCCAAGTGTCAGGGGTTCAAATCCCTTCTCCGTCATACTAGTTGTAAAAACTTGTGATAAATTTAATTTATAAATAGGTTTCCAGGGTCGAGCTAAATAATGAAATAAAACTTTATATATCAGGGTTTATTTGCTTTGCGACTTTGGTGGAATTGGTAGACACGTCAGACTTAAAATCTGTTTCTATTTAAGAGTATCGGTTCAAGTCCGATAAGTCGCAAATCGGCGAGCGTAACTCAGTTGGTTAGAGTGTCAGGTTGTGGCTCTGGAAGACGGGGGTTCAAATCCCCTCGCCCGCCTTGGCTAGATAGTATAAAGGTTTAATGCGGTGGGTTGCAAACCCGTAAATGAGGGTTCAAGTCCCTCTCCGGCCTTCTTCAATAGCTCAGTTGGTAGAGCATGTGGCTGTTAACCATAAAGTCGTTGGTTCAAGTCCGACTTGGGGAGATAATAAAAGATGCATTTTATTATTCTTTTATTTGTTTGAGTAGCTCAGTTGGTAGAGTGAAGGACTGAAAATCCTTAGGTCGTCGGTTCAAGCCCGACCCCAAACATAGGCAATGCTCGCAAAGATAATTAATAGATTACGTAATGGGTACTTGGTATATCATCTTGGAGTCTCTTTTAAAGATGTTCGTTTTTGCACTAAGGTTTTAGATATCTTATGGAAAGAAAGGTTAATCAAAGGTTATACTAAGACGAATGAGGGCGTTATTACAGTTTTTCTAAGGTACGATGAAGGATTACCAATTTGTACTCGTTTAGTTGTTTTATCTAGACCTCGCGATCGTCTTTATCTTTCCCTCCTAGATCTTTCTCGCGTTTCAAAGGATTTCGGAGTCTTAATCTTATCTACACCAAAAGGGATTATGACGTCCCAAGAAGCCGTGCGTAAAGGTGAGGGGGGTGAAATCCTAGCATACGTTGGATGACACTACCAGTATTTCGATTACCTATAGGAGTTTCGTGTTCAAGTAATAAAGGTAAAGTTCGAGTCTCTGGTTGTTGTGGTATGGTTACGTTTGATTCAATTAGCAATCTTTATCGTAAAGGTAATATGGTTATTTTTTTACCTTATTTGACACCTTATGAAAGTTCTATCTTTAAGCAAGCTATCTACGGAGTCGTTTTGGGTTATACTATAGAGTTGAGATTAAAAGGTATTGGTTATCGGGTGCGCGAAGAAGATAATAAACTTATTTTCTCGTTAGGTTATAGTCGTCCAGTACTCCTCAACATTCCTAAAGATGTTGAAGTTAAATTTAGTAAGCGAACTTTTTCTTTAATGTCTGCTAATTACGGCGTTTTACAAAATTTTGCGACAACAATAAGGCGCTATCGCTTTCCTGACTCTTATAAAGGGGCCGGTGTTCTTTATGAGAATGAAATAATAGTGTGTAAGGAAGGTAAAAAAACTTAATGCTTAGAACAGAATATTCGCATCTTCTCTCTTTTTTTATTCGCTCTTCTGGTTATTTAGTCCCGCGCCCGTTAAACGGCGATGTTCAAGTGTCTAAAACAATGCACCCCTATCTTTTAGGGAAACGTCACAGTAACTACTTTTATAATTTAGAAAAAAGTTTATACGGTATTCGTGCTACTCTAGAGGTCCTAACAAAGATAATAGGCAGCGATGGTAAAATACTGCTTGTTAGTGATTCTCCGCTCTTTAAATTCTGTTCTTCTCAGGATTCGGGCATTAGTTACATGAAATGGAAAAGAAATTATCTCTCTAAGTCTAAAAAGGCTGATCTTGTTCTTTTAAATGATATAGAAAAAGAAAATTTAGTGGAGGCACACAGAAAATGTTTGTTGTTAGTAGGGGTTGGAAGCCCTACAATGAGTCAGATAGCTTACCCTTTTAATCTTAACGTAGAGTCTCTTTTGCTTTCTGGTTGGTTTTTTAGTGCTATCTATACTACGTGTGCTAGGGGTCGTAGAATGAAGTCAAGTTCTGGTATTATTAAACCATTTTCAAGTCTTTTAGGGGGGGGTTCCTCTAAGAAAGTCTCAAAGGAGGCTAAAATTAATGTTAAACCTTTTCTTAAATCTAAAGGAAAATCATCATTTGAAGCATGAGGTTTAAAAATCGATATAATTCATGTTTATGGTCTAGAACAGATATATGGGGGGATCTTTTAGGTAAAGAAAATACGTTTCTTCGACCTAAATGGGACAGTATGATGGGTATATTACGTAGTCGTAGGCGTCGACATCGTCCTTTGGTTAACGTCAATCGTTATCGACATCCTATCTGCCAGGATTATAGGTTTTTGAAACCTCGTTCCCGAGCAAATCAAATATTTAAATATAATAGAAGAGGTTATAGAAATACCTTATCCATTTTATTTTGTCTTAGGCGATTCTACGGGGATTTAAATCACACAGCCTTTAAAAAGTTTTGTCGCCCTTTCTTTGCTTTAAAGGATCCTTCTCAACATTTGCTTGGGGCTTTAGAAGGTCGTTTAGATATTACTTTATATCGTTTAGGCTTTTTCCATTCTATCTATTATAGTCGTCAAGCAATCCTTCATAACAAAGTACTAGTTAATGGTAAAAGAATGGCACATGGGGGCTTTGTCCTTGGTAAAGGGGATTATGTAGAATTTTGTCCCTCGGAACGACCCGCGATTCAAGCCCGTCTTTTAGCGCGGTATAAACGTTTTAGATCTTTTGTTGTTTTAATGGAGCGTTCGCGTTTACCTTTTCGGTTAAGGTGGGAACTTCAGCTTCAACCGACACCTAAATGGATTCAAACCGATTATTCTAACTTAAGCTTTATGCTTTCGGCAGCTGTTTGTGTACCGGTAATTTACCCTTTTAGGGTAGATATCGATGAGGCCCTTTGGGCGTCTAAATATGGATTTTTATGAGAACAAATAAAACTATCTTACCTTATCTCTACTATGGTAGAGTCATAAAAAATTTTAGATTTTTTCCCTTCTTTCGAGAGGGCTTACTAAGACTGATATTACAGTCTACACCAATTCTAACGAAACAATGCTCAAGAAAATAAAGGAAATATTAGAGGACTTTTATTGGGAGCATGAAGAGTTTTTTTATAACGCGGAAGAACGTTGGTTTTTCTTCTATAAGCATTGTATTCGTAAAATTAACGAAATACATTCTCTAGAGGATCTTTGGAATATGTTGTTTGTTCCTTTCTTACACGGGATTGCACCCGTGGTTTTGTACGCGGTTATTGTTTATTTTTTTTGTTTAGATAGAGAATCTCAACGTTCTGTATCAAGATATTATAGGAGGTTTGAGAAAAAGACTGTGGTCGGTATCATTTTAGGTTTCTCTCTTCTTCTTTGCTCATCTACTTTCTTGTGGGAGGAGTTTATTCTTGCTGGTAATCGAGTTGGGGCAGGAGTTTTCGTATACATTTGTTATTTGTGGTTATTCGAAAAGGTATCTTCTATTTTTAAATATTTTAGATCGAAGTATAAAAAAAGATCAAATGACAAAAAAGATTAAATCCTTTAAAAGAGGTAATGTATTTTATTTTTTAGGGTATGAACACTTAATACTTCTATAACTTAAAATAGCTGATATCTTATTTTTGTCTTGGATACTATTAATATTATTTTTTAAGGCTTCTTATAGGTTAAAAGTTAAATTGGTTAATAAATCTTAATTACCTATATAACAACTTTTATTTAATCAGCTCCTGCTAATATTTGCTTTTCTATATTTAAAGCAGCGGGAACGTAAATATAAAGTATTATACTCCCTTACTCGGTCTCTAAATCATCCTAATCTATTATGTGGCTCACTTTCTTAACTATCTTTTTAAATCTTATTGATCTAGTTTTACCTTTGTTGATTGCAGTTGCTTATTTTACCCTCATGGAGCGTAAGTTGATGGCGGGTATTCAAAGGAGACGTGGTCCTAACGTTATTGGGTATATGGGATTACTTCAGCCTTTAGCTGATGGTCTTAAACTTTTTATTAAAGAAACGGTTTTACCCACAAACGCAAATACTGTTCTTTTTGTTTTAGCCCCACTTTGTACTTTTATTTTAAGCCTGGTTAGCTGGGCAGTTATTCCTTTTAGTTTTGGTGGTGTTATTGCCGATTCTCAACTAGGTGTTTTATATTTTTTATCTGTATCTTCTTTAGGTGTATACGGGGTGTTAATATCGGGTTGGTCAAGTAATTCCAAATATGCCTTCTTGGGGGCTTTACGTTCTGCAGCTCAAATGGTTTCTTATGAAATCTCAATGGGTATTAGTTTACTTAATGTTTGTTTGTGTTTAGGTACCTTAAACTTGACAGAAATAGTAATAGCTCAGCTAGATGTCTGGTTACTTTTTCCTTTGTTGCCTGTAGGTATAATGTTTTTTATCGGTTGCTTAGCAGAAACTAATCGTCATCCTTTTGATTTACCGGAGGCAGAAGCGGAGTTAGTATCTGGCTATAACGTAGAGTATTCAGCTATGGGGTTTGCTCTTTTCTTTTTAGGGGAGTACGCTAATATGCTGGCAATGGGGGCGCTTACATCTATTTGTTTTTTAGGGGGTTGGCTTTCCCCCTTTGGCACGGGGATCACTTCAAGTGTTATCTGGTTTGGATTAAAAATTTGTTTCTTTGTTATACTCTTTATTGTTATGCGTGCCATTTTGCCTCGATATCGTTATGACCAATTAATGAAATTAGGTTGGAAGTGTTTTCTACCACTCTCTCTGGCATTGTTTTTTCTTTCCGTTGGTATCCTTGTAGGGTTTGACTGGTTGCCTAATTAATAACTGGTTATGATACTCTTTGTGAAGAACCCAAAAAGATGTTTGTACTTCATAAAGAATAATTAGAGGTGTTCCTACTAAAATTTGGCTCATAATATCTGGAGGCGTTAATAAAGCTCCTATTGAAAATCCAATGAGATAGAAAATGCGTCTGTATTTTACCCAAATGTGGCGTTGGGTCAGGGCCTGTAACTGGTTTAACAGAACAAGACAAGGGAAAATAAAAGATAATACATGACTTAGTTGTTGTAATTGCTCTAAATAATCAGCTAGCTTAGGCTCGAAAGTTAAATCAATTGGGGTAAAATTTTGTGAGTAAGTAGAAAAAATTCTCCAAAAAACGTTTATGGTAGCTGGCAGTATATATGTATACAAACTTATATAAAAAAATATAGAAGCTAACAAGATATTAAAGCTTTTCTTTGCTTCATAAGCATATAAGCCTGGGCGTAAAAATAGATACATTTGTACTATAGCTATTCCTATACCAAAACCAAGAGATAATATGGTACAAAGTTTTATATAAGTTAAGAATATCTCAGTTAATCCTGTAGTTACGAAATAAGACAAGCCAACGGGTAAAAAAGCGAAAATTAAACTTTGCTTATAGGTATAACTGGTAAAAAAAAGAAGAGCTGTTCCAAAAGCTGCGTAAGCCATTCGGTAATTTAGTTCTTCTAGGTAGTAGATGGAGTGTTGTAGTTTTTTCATTGGTAGGTCTTGTGAAGCTTACTCTTTAGTTATTGTAGGCAGGAAAGATAGTTCAATCGGGTAGAACTTTGGTCTCCAAAGCCGAGTGTTGGGGGTTCAAATCCCTCTCTTTCTGTGATTGGAATATCGTTTTACCTGTGTTCTTCTGAATAGTAGTTCTTATGCGAGTAAGTTTTTTACAGCTTTTATTTTTATTTTGCCTTGGTCTTCTTTTTTTTGCTGATTTCCCCCAGCTCGCCAAGTTAGTTAAACAAAAAATTAAATTTTTTAATAAGAGGGAGAGTTGACTCTATTAGCTTTAAAAAAGGTTCGATTTTGTACGGTTCGTAGTTTAATTGGTAAAACATAGTTCTCATGAAGCTAACCATGTAGGTTCAAGTCCTGCCGAACTGATCCCCGTATACGGGGATCAGTGGAGTCTAGCCAAGTTGGTAAGGCGCCCGTTTTTGGTACGGGGACCGGAGGTTCGAGTCCTTCGACTCCAAAGGCCAAGGTGGTGGAATTGGTATACACGCTGGGTTTAGGTTCCAGTCCCTAACGGGATAGGGGTTCAACTCCCCTCCTTGGTAATGTCTAGACCTAATATTAATCGATGGTTCAATAAGAGTCGGGGTAAAAAGCTAACTAAATCCAAAAGCGTGGGTCTTCGGGGTTGTCCCCAAAAAAGAGGCGTTTGCTTAAAAGTATTTATTTGTTCGCCTAAAAAACCTAACTCAGCTCGTCGTAAAGTTGTTAAAGTTCGTTTATCAAATAAAGTTAGGCTTACGGCCTATATTCCGGGACAGGTACACAGGTTGCAAGAACACTCACAAGTTTTAGTTCGAGGTGGGCGAGTACCCGATTTACCGGGCGTCAAGTATCGTTTAGTTCGTAATAAACTTGATTTGGAGGGTTTGCCGGGTAGAAAGACCTCACGTTCCAAATATGGTACTAAAAAAGTAGATCTAGGATGTTAAGTAAAAAGCTAAATAAAGGGTTTTCAAAAAGTGTAATAAAAAAGGGTGACACTTTTAAAGTTCACCCAAAGGATAATGTAAAAAAAAAAATGTCTTTTAATTCTTTAGGTACCAAGAGTGATCCTTTAGTAAAAAAAACAATTAATCTTTTAATGCGAAACGGTAAACGGTCAAAGGCAGAAAATGTCTTAAACAAGGTTTTAGAGACTTTGGATAAAGATTATCCGGGCCGGGCTATGCATATCTTTTATTTGGGTATTCTCGCAGTTAGGCAAGATATAGGCGTTCGTCTTAAACCTAAACCTAAAAAGCGTCGTACGAGGCAGTCTTTTAACGTTTATCTTCCTCGTTTGATCTCTCCTACTAGCGGCCTGAATATCGGTATACGATCCTTATTGAAATCCAGTAGAGAACGTTCTCCGTCAACCCCATTTTGGGAAAACTTAAGCATTGAATTGCTTCAGGCTTCTCAAAACAAGGGCAAGGTTGTTGAGAAAAGGTATAGTTTAAACAATTTAGCTGTATCTAATAAGCGTAGGGTGCACTTTGGCATTCGTAATCGATAATCCAATACAAAATTTTAATCATGGACTTCATCTCTTTCTTTTTTGTCGCAGTTATGCTTTTTGTTATAGGTGTTGGGGGGGTTATTTTAAATAGAACAAATATTGTTGTCGTTCTAATGTCTTTAGAACTAGCTCTACTATCTGTAAGTTTAAATTTCCTTATTTTTTCTGTTTGTTTAGGCGACCTAATGGGTCAAATCTTTGCTATTTTCATTCTTATAATTGCAGCGTGTGAAACCTCTGTGGGTTTAGCTATTATTTTAGTCTATTTTCGGGTTCGGGGCAGTATTCGTATTGACCAGGCCTCTTTGCTTAAATCTTAACAAATGGGCTTCCATGGTGAAATTGGTAGACACGGTAGATTCAAAATCTTTTGTCTTTTGACGTGCTGGTTCGAATCCGGCTGGAAGCAATAAGTATGATTCGAGCTCAAACTCTTCTTAAAGTTGTAGATAACTCCGGTGCTAAATTGGTTAAATGTGTAAAAGTAAAAAATAAAGGTGGTCAGGCTTACGCTAATATTGGAGATATCATTCTGGTTTCAGTTCAGACTTTGCGTCCTCGTTATGGTAGACGTGTTAGACTAAAGATGAATAAATCAGAGGTTCATCATGCTGTTGTGGTTCAAACACGACGTATTTATCGTAATAAAGCTAATGTGGGTCTTAGCTTCAATTCTAACTCCGTGGCTCTTATAAGCCCCCAACAGAAGCCCCTAGGTACTAGAATATCTGCAGTATTGCCCTCGAGGCTTAGGGGTTTAAAATGGGCGAAATTAGCTGCTATGGCTAAAAAAATCATTTAATAGTTGTCTCATGCATCCTTTTCAAAAACACTTTCATAATGTTGTCCAAAGAGACCTTATTTTGAGCGAAAATTTATTAACAGCATCTATGCTACCCGGACCTAAAAAAATTGCACTTTGCTTAGGCGGGGAAAGCTCGGATGAGAATTTTGTTATCTCTTGCCTTTCTGCTTTGAACATAATTACGGGTCAAAAGCCCTATTTGACCCAACAACAGCCGACCCAGCAAAGAAATACTAGCCCTAGAGAGGGCGTTGGCGGTAAAGTTACACTTAGAGGCCCTAATATGTATCTTTTTTGGTATAAACTCTTGTTTCATGTCTTACCTCGAATAAGACAATTTGAGGGTTTAAAAGAACCGGCGCATGATAATATATATTGTTTTCTTTTGAAGGATATGTTTTCTTTTGAAGAATTAGTGCCTTTGTTTCCTTATTTTGAAGAGCTGAGATCTCTTCAGTGTCAATTTCACTTTACCACAAAAAAAAAAGCTGAGGCTGTCATATTGGGGCACAGCCTACAGCTTTGTTTCCTTTCTAGTGAAAAAGAGGAAAAGCGAAAGTAACTCAATGGTAGAGTGTAAGCTTGCCAAGCTTAAAGCTGAGGGTTCGAATCCCTTTTTTCGCTTTATTTTTAAACGTAGAGATTCTTTATTATCTTTTTATTTTTGAGCTTTTAGATATAAGAAGACTTAAAGCCTTTTTATTTAGGTTTGCTGTTTGATTATCCTCCAAAAATTTAATGGAGTACCATTTGTTGTCTATACATATACCTAAACAATCTAGTTGTTGGGCTATTTCGGCCACGTTAGCTTGGAGATCTTCTAAGGTGTCGTAAATAACCATAATATTGGGGCAACCAGTACCCAGTTTTGGGGGCATTAGATAAAGAGGAACAGAGTAAAGTTTCGCGTTTTGTATAGATAAACGGATTTTAGCTACTTTTGAAGCCTTTAAATTGCTGCCATTAAAGAGGGCAAAAGTTCGTTGATTAGGGAGAAAAAATCTTTTTTTACGTAATTGTCTTTTTCTTGGGGTGAACATAAATTAAAGTTGATAAATTTTTAGTCTAAGTGGTAATTTGTTAGCCCCAGACTTTAAAGCTGGAATACCTTGCTCAGGATCAATACCGTAGAGCAAAAAGACGGTTCTACCCGAAGATAATGCAGCAATCCAATGATCTACTTTCCCTTTCCCTTTTCCCATACGAGCAGCAGATGCTTTTTTTGTGATAGGTATATCCGGGAATACGTGGATTTCAAGTTTACCTTCTCGTTTAACTTTCCGTCTAATAGTTTGGCGTGCTGCTTCTAGCTGTCGGCTATTTAAAAATCCTGACTCTGTAGCAACTAAGGCGAAACATGTTTTGTCTCCTAAATCGTGTGTTCGGGTAGAGTTTTGGGGCAATCTCCTAGGTTTAAAATATTTGCGGTATTTTGTTTTTTTAGGTTGTGTTAGCATATATATTTAGTTGTAGATCCAAACTTTGATTCCTACGCTTCCATATCCAGTTTGTGTTTGTGTATACTCAGCTTGAATAGGTTTGCTGATTTGGCTAGTAGGCATACGTCCCATCTGATATTTCCAAACACGACTTCGTCCTTTAGCTTTGTGGGTGAATCTACCTTTAATTTGTATTTTTAATCCTTGAATTTCTTTATAGTCTTGCATGGCTTTTAAGCCTTGCTTTAGGTAACTTAAAAATTGGTAATGCCTTTTTCTTCTTTGACGAGAACATATATTTTGTTTTAAAAATCTAGATAAACTTAAGGCACTTGCTTTTTTTTTCACAATTAGATGAATGAGCTGTAGCCCATATCTGGCGTAGTCATATTTTACGCTATTAAAAGGTTTAGCAAAATAAGCCATTTGTCTTCGAACAGGCTTGGGTACTGATCTGGTGTAAGTTTTTAATCTATTTATTTTGAGCGTAACTGTTTTCGTGCCTGTAAATTTTTGAATTAGTTCCACAGCATTTTGTAATCTACAGGCGACTATAGTCCAAGATTGTGGTTGTATTTTTTTTTTATTTTCTTTATACCGTCTTGACCTTAAACGACGTTTTGAACGAAAGTGTAAATGTAGTAGGTCAGCTTCTATTATAATTAGTCCCAGATGCCTACTTATTTGTATTTTGTTTAGATAATGTGTGGTTCCTAGACAACAAGATTCTACAAGATTTTGAATTGTTGATATTATGTAATAAAAGCGAGCTTCGTCCCAATGAGTCGCTCCTTGATGGGGGTTACTGATTGGGCGTAATATAATTGGATGAGCCTTTTGTGCCATTTATTTCTTATTTTTTTTTAGTACTACTTTTTTTTTTTTCGGTATAAAAGTTTTTCGTGTCATAACAAATTCGCCTAACTTATGCCCCACCATCTCAGGTTTAATTTTACGGCTTATCATTTCTTTACCGTTATATATATGTAATTTTAACCCTACGGCTGCTGGGTAAATCGTAGACCGTCTAGACCAAGTAGGTTTTTTCTCATGCATAGGGTGCAATCTTTTTAAAAGGCTTTTGTCTATAAAGGGTGTTTTCCAGCTAGATCTTGACATTAGGTTTTGGTTGTGTTCTGTATCGGCGAGTAGATGGTCCTTTAGTTGGTTTACCCCAAGGGGTAGCAGATGGCCGACCCCCAGAGGTTTTTCCTTCCCCACCACCGTGTGGGTGATCTATAGGATTCATAGCTACTCCTCGTACTGTAGGACGTCGTCCTAGCCAGCGAGATTGCCCAGCTTTTCTAAGTTTTGTAAAGCGTGATTCAGCGTTACTTACAATACCGTTAGTCGCCATAGTTCTTATGTCAAACCAACGATAATGCCCAGATTTAAGGCGAACTTTGGCTAAAGTTTTTGTTCTCTTTAAAATTTTCCCAAAGGCTCCAGGGGCCCGTAAAATTTTACCATCTTTCCCCGGAGATAGACTTAAATTGTAAATAAGACTTCCTGTAAGTATATGACCTAAAGCTTTGCTATGACCATTTTGCAAACCATTTCGTTTAGAATTTGATCTAATGACGTCTCCTTTTTGTATATCAGTTGGAGCTATTATGTAGTTGTGTTTGTTAGTATCTGGGTTAAATACCCTTGCTAAAAAAGCTGAACGGTTTGGATCATATTCTAACCCAACAACTATTCCTTGTGTTAATTTCCGTTTTAAATCTATCTTTCTATATAGTCTAGCATGTCCCCCCCCACGGTGCCAGGCTGTTATTCGGCCTTTATGGTTGCGCCCTGTGGAAGTATTCCAGTCTTTTGTTTGTGACTTTAAGGGTTGTGTAAGAAATATTTGTTTGTTTGTTTTCATAAATAAAATATACTAAAGTCCTAACTATGCCTTTTATTATCGGTACCTCTATTCCAGAAGACAAAGTTTTGGTGCAGTCTATAGCTCATATATACGGCATCGGTTTGTCTCAATCTAAAATTTTATGCAAAAAAGCCGGATTTGGTTCAGATTCTCGTGGTATTCACGTAACCTTTTCTAAAGGAAAAAATTTGGAGAATTTGGCGGAGGACACCCCTCTTGCTTTAGGTGCGGATCTTCGTCGTTTTCAAAATGATAAGATTCGTCGTTTATGTGTTCTATCAGCTTATAGAGGTGTTCGCCACCGTAAAGGTTTGCCTGTTAGAGGGCAGCGTACTCACACAAATGCTAAGAAAAGACCACTTTTAAAAATGAATGCAAAGTAAAAGGTTTGAAACTAGTCCTAAATTTAAAGGGGGCACAATAAGAATTAATAGTAAAAAAATAAAAAAAGGTATAGTTTTTGTGAAGTGTACAAAGCGAAACGTATTTTGTACGTTAATGGATCTTTTGGACGAAAAAGTAAAAACAAGTTGCTCTCTACGTGTGCCTCCTTACGTAAATGAGTATAACGAACGAGAAAATCCTTATGTACGTGGTGTTTTATTAGGTGAATTGTTTGGTAGAAAAATAATTGAATTGGGATATAATAATCTTACTATTTTTTTAGGCTCAGGCTTAAATAAAGGACGTAGGGGTTTTTTAAGGGGTTTGGGTCATACAAAAAGTATCTCGATTTCTTGTTTACGTTTAGGGTCAGGTTATCCTCATAATGGTTGTCGACCTGCTAAGGTGCGTAGAAAAAAAAACCGAACTAAACCAAAATTATTTAGATAAATCCTAAAAATGAAGGAGTGACTGAGCGGTTAATAGTGACAGATTGTAAATCTGTTGGTTCTTCCATCGTAGGTTCGAATCCTACCTCCTTCTTGTTCTTTCTAATGAAACCTAAAGCTAATATGGTTCAACGGCACCCATTTCATTTGGTTGATCCTAGCCCTTGGCCACTCGTGGCTTCTTTGGGGGGTTTGAGTTTAACTTTTGGTGGAGTGCTTTTTATGCATAACTACAAAGGCGGGGGAGAATTACTTTGTTTAGGGGTTATTACTATTTTATATGTTATGTTCACATGGTGGAGAGATGTTATCCGGGAGGCTCTTTTCGAGGGCCAGCATACTTTAGCTGTTCAGCAAGGTTTAAGATTAGGTATGATTCTTTTTATTGTGTCAGAGATCATGTTTTTTTTTGCTTTCTTTTGGGCTTTTTTTACTTCTTCCGTTTCTCCTGTGTTCAATATAGGGGGTGTTTGGCCTCCAACAGGCATTGAGGCTATAAGTCCTTGGGGTTTACCATTTTTAAATACAATTCTCTTACTTTCTTCTGGTGCAAGTGTTACTTGGGCTCACCATGCAATCGTTGGAGGTTTTAAAAAAGAGGCTTTGCAAGGTTTAGGTATTACTTTAGCTTTTGCGGTTACTTTTACCCTTATACAAGGGTTTGAGTATCTGAGTGCTCCATTTGGAATGTCTGATGGCGTATATGGGTCGGTTTTTTACATGGCTACAGGGTTCCATGGTTTTCATGTTATTATAGGTACGATCTTTTTAGTGGTTTGTACTTTTAGACTATATCTGGATCATTTCAGTCGTCAACATCACTTTGGTTTTGAAGCGGCAGCTTGGTATTGGCATTTCGTCGATGTTGTTTGGTTATTTCTTTTCTTATCGATTTATTGGTGGGGTTTCAATCTAACAGTTTAATTCTTAATTATGGAAAATCCCAGAAGGTACAGTGATAATGATTTGATTCTATTGTATGAAAGTTCACCCTTATTTAAAAAGTATTGTCTTTTTGATTTTTGGTCGGAACACTTCTACGAGTATGAAACTATAAAATATTGTGAGACGTACTTCTATAAATACCTGTATGCTTTTTGCCAAAGTTATTTATCGCAGCATTGTAGCTTATTTTTTTTATCAACTCTTCATAGGAATTATTATTTTGTTAAGTTCCATAGATCAGGGTTTATTAAATATATGGACTATAATTTTTTATTATTGTTCTATGAGAATAGATTTTTAGGTCTACTTGAATCAAGTAATAAAATTGAAATTTTTGTGGATGAGTACTTTCAAAAGTGCATAAAAAAAAATTTTGAAGCTGACCTTATGGCTTGCCTTATTAAGTCCGTCAGTTTGAATTCTCCTAAATGTTTGAGAAGACACTTGGATAATCGTTTTAAATTTTTGTATAAACAAATTTTTAATTCGCAGGGACACGATAATTTTTTATTTAATAGGCTGTTAAAAGAAAATTATGTCTTAAATAGAAGATTAGAAGATAAAAAAGAATGCGTAGCTCGTTCGGAGTCGAAAAATTTAGTTAAAAACTTTTATTATATTTTTCGTTTGTCTTTTTATAGCTCAATCTCTTTTTCAGAGATCTTCTTAAATTCCTATTGTGGGAATAAGGATAAAGTTTATTCTTCTATAGAAGCATATGTATATTTCTTTGATATTGACTATTTAAAAGTAACAAATATTTTCTTGGAAACTACTGAAAATGGGTGGGGTTCTTTTTATAAAGGGGGTAAAAACAGTGGCTCCGATGAAATCTGTCGTCCTTTTTTATCTTACTTAAATGATAGTTTTATCCTTTTCAATTATTTTGGTGTAATTACTAATAGAATAACTTTAAGTTTGTCCTCTTTACAGAAGTATATTGACAAATGTTTTTGCGTGTTTGTTAGGCCACCCTACAAATATGTGGGTACAAATTTATTAACAGGTTATAAACACTTTAAGCCCCATTTAAAGTCTGATGTTCAAGCTTTAGTGGAGTCCGTGGAAGGTCAAGAAGATTTTGATTCCCAGTCAAAAACGACAAGTATTCCATTTAGTATTGTTAAAGTGTTTGAAAAAAAACGAGATATCGTTCAATTAAAAGCATCCTTTAAGAGTGTTACGAAGTTAAAGTTAAGTATTGATAAATTATTTAGTAATCATTCAGATAAAAAAAAGGTTTTTTCTGTCGAGTCTCGTACATCTAGACTTTTAGATTTACCAAAAAAAGACATAAGCCCTCTGAAAAATCTAATCAAAGACTTTGATCGCTTTCCTAAGGGGTTTATTATAAACGATGTCATGGAAATTGACTCATACCTTGATGACACCTTTGAAAAAACGTGTGGCATTGTTCCCTTAGACCCTCAAGAAAGATTTCAGGTTTTTTGTCCAGTTCTTCAAACTATTTACAATAACTCAATTAAAATTTTTATAGGTCTTTTCTTAACCTCTAATTTAAGTTTTTTTGATAGTTTAGCTGGTATCATTAGAAGCTCTGCGGTTAGTTCCACTAATTTAGTTGAAACAGTTCATATCTATGCCGTAAACAAAATATTCGAATATTGGCCTCGTTTGTCAGTGAATGGTAGACCATTTATGCGCTGTACTTTAATAGGTACAAGCTTTGACTGGGGTATTTACCAATCGAAATGTTTTATTTGGGGTAGACATACGTTCCCAAATTTTACTTTTTGTTTTGTTGTACCCCCGTTTAGTTATATCTATTTAAATAATTATGGGATGCCATTATTTATTTGGGAAAATTTCTATGTTACCTTTCTAAGGGGTTCTTGGGGGGTTTATGATTCAGGGTTTAAGTCTTCTTGTGAGTACCTTAACGTTAAGTCGATGGAAAAATCTCTTGATCAAGTTTCTCAAAAGTATAACAAGAATTTTGCTAAAATACCTAAACAGGACTTGACTAGAAATATTGATGTAGATGGTATAGAAAAAAACAAAAACCTTATTTGGGACTACGAAATAAGTTTATCAGGTAGTTCGAGGGGGGATCCAGACGACCCTCTTTTGGAGTATTTTGTAGATCACTTTCTTTCTAAGTAAGAAGTAGGTAAAAAGTATTGTCTTTTTAGTGTATCCAATAAATTAGTTGCGAATTCTTATCTGGCGTAGGTATAGGGGTGCTTTTCTTGGCCTACGAAAATTTTATATAAACATGTATTACAGCCCTCTGGAACAATTCCAAATACTTCCTTTCTTAAGTTTCGGTGTTGGTCTATTTGATTTCTCAATAACTAACGCCATGATTAGTACATGTGGTGGTTTAGCTTTTTTTCTTTTTGTTTTTTTTTGTCTTTCTTCTTACGGACTAAGCTGCTTCCCTACAAGATGGCAGTTAGTTTTGGAGGGGCTTTACCTCAATACTGCAGGTCTTGTTTGGGATAGTGTAGGACCACGTGGTCAAAAATATTTTCCTTTTTTGTTCGTTATCTTTAGTTTCATTTTAATATCGAATGTTTCAGGTCTTGTTCCTTATTCTTTCACTATAACTAGTCATCTTATTCAGACTATGGTTTTGGCTCTTACAGTATTTATTGGTGTTATGATAATATGTGCTTCGACACATGGTTTTCATATGCTAAGTTTGTTCTTGCCTGGCGGTACTTCTATTGTATTGGCTTTTCTTCTAGTTCCTATAGAGATTGTCTCTTATATATTCAAACCCCTTAGCTTAGCTGTACGTCTTTTTGCCAATATGATGGCTGGTCATACCCTGTTAAAAGTAATCGCAGGTTTCGCATGGGCGATGATGGGAAGTGGAGGTCTACTTCTAGTGGCTCATATTGTACCTTTAGCGGTCCTTGTAATTCTTTTTGGGTTGGAGTTAGCTGTGGCTTTAATTCAAGCTTACGTTTTTACCATTTTAAGTTGCATCTATATAAACGATGCAATAGCGCTCCACTAAACTTTTAAATAGGGGTTAGGAGATGCAGGTTTAATTCTTTTTTTTCTAACCTATGCATCTCTAGGCATTTTTAGCTCAGTGGATAGAGCATCGGTCTTCTAAATCGTTGGTCGTAGGTTCGACTCCTATAAAATGTATCGCATGAACTTTGCTTTAATATTTCAAAATGACACCGCGGCTTTTTTGCCTGAGCTGTTTCTTGCAGTTACCATTTTAGTTGTTTTGTTACACGGTAGTTTTTTAGGGGTGTCCGCGGCTTCCCTGTATACTTATCTTACACCTAGCATGGTGAGGTTAACTTCAGCTATTTTGTTTTTAAGTCTACTCTTAGTACTGAATAACCCTGTTGAATCTAAAACCTTGTGGAATGCTCTTTATGTTACTGATTATGTAGGGACTTGGGCTAAATTTATAGTTTTTCTTGGTCTTCTTTTTAGTGTGTCAGTTTGTGAGCCCTATATGTTCTCTGCTCGTTTTCGAGCTTATGAATTTTTTGTTTTTATTATTGGTATTGGGTTAAGCTTATGCTTACTTATATCCTCATACGATTTGTTGTCGATATATTTAAGTATGGAGTTTTTATCTCTTATCTTTTACGTCTTAGCGACGTGGAAAAAAAATTCTTATTTTTCTGCTGAAGCGGGTTTAAAATATTTTATACTTGGTTCAGTTGCTTCGACATTTTTTTTATTCGGATCTTCGTTGATTTATTTTAGTATGGGTACAACCAATTTAGGGTCATTGGCCTTGCTTACAGAAAATGTGACTTCATTGTCTCCCTTTATGTGTTTTGGTCTTGTTTGTGTAGTTTCAGGTTTACTGTTCAAATTAGGAGCAGCCCCTTACCATACGTGGATAGCAGACGTATATGAGGGTGCCCCTACGATAGTAAGTATGCTTTTTGCTACCGTACCCAAATTTGCCTTTTTTGTGGCCCTTTTACGTTTGTGTATTACAAGTTTTTGGTCTTTTTTTCCTATTTTTTGGGAGGATTTTTTTTGTATATGTGGTCTTTTCAGTTTGTTTGTTGGATGTATTTGTGGTCTAGGTGAAACAAAAATTAAACGTCTATTGGCATTTAGTAGTGTTGGCCACGTAGGATTTTTATGCCTGGGTCTTGTTAGTGGAAGCATAGAAGGCGTACAAGCAGTACTTTTTTACCTGATAATTTACATGATAACTGCATCTTTTTTATGGATCTATGTTTTATCTTTAGACGTCTCATCTACGTCTGGTAGCAGTCTTTTAACTTTTGCAGATGTTATTGGTTTAGGTCGTTCTAATCCTCTTCTAGGTCTTGGGGTTGTGTTAATTATTTTTTCTCTGGCTGGAATACCCCCATTTGGAGGGTTTTTTGCAAAATTAAACATTTTTGTTGGCCTGGTGGACTCCTCTTTTTATATTTTAACTATATTTGCTGTCTTAACTAGCGTAATATCGGCATTTTACTATATTCGTCTAGTGAAGATTTTTTATTATGAAAAAAATAAAAATTGGGTTTTTTTTCTCCCCTTAACTAAGGGAGCAGCTATAGTTTTGGTATTGAGTGGTTTAAGTATTATTATGTTCTCGCTCTGCCCTAATCTCCTTTATCTTTTGTCGTATAAAGGGGGTTTGGCTCTTTTCTCAATTTAATGCAAACAATTTTACACACTTTACTCTCTTTTCCACAAAAACTTAAAGGATTCTTTTGGCAGTATTCAGGCTTAAATGCAATATATACTTTTTCTTCTCGCTGGCTTTTTTCAACCAATCATAAAGATATTGGTACACTTTACTTGATTTTTGGTGGGTTCTCAGGAGTTTTGGGTACTACTATGTCTGTGCTTATTCGTCTGCAATTAGCCAGCCCTGGTAATGATTTTTTAGGTGGTAATCATCAACTATATAATGTTATTGTTACCGCTCATGCTTTTTTAATGATTTTTTTTATGGTTATGCCAGTTCTTATAGGAGGCTTCGGTAACTGGTTAGTTCCACTAATGATTGGTGCACCTGACATGGCCTTTCCTCGTATGAATAATATTAGTTTCTGGCTTTTACCTCCTTCTTTAATGCTTCTATTGGCTTCGGCTTTAGTAGAATCTGGAGCAGGTACCGGTTGGACTGTTTATCCGCCACTAAGTGGTATTCAAGCTCATTCGGGTCCTTCGGTTGATCTAGCAATATTTAGTCTCCATTTATCTGGGGCATCGTCTGTTTTAGGTGCTATTAATTTCATTGTAACTATTTTAAATATGCGTACACCTGGTATGACTATGCATAGGATGCCTCTTTTTGTTTGGTCCGTTCTGGTGACAGCTTTTTTACTTTTACTAGCTTTACCTGTTTTAGCTTCAGGTATTACAATGCTTTTGACTGACCGTAATTTTAATACTAGTTTCTTTGATCCTGCTGGAGGAGGAGATCCTGTTTTATACCAACATTTATTTTGGTTTTTTGGGCATCCGGAAGTATATATTTTAATTCTTCCTGGTTTTGGTATTGTGAGTCACATACTATCCACCTTCTCAAGAAAATCGGTTTTTGGTTATTTAGGAATGGTATACGCTATGATTTCCATAGGTATATTAGGTTTCATTGTATGGGCTCATCATATGTTTACTGTGGGGTTAGATATTGACACTCGTGCTTACTTTACAGGAGCTACCATGATTATTGCGGTTCCTACAGGTATCAAAATTTTCAGTTGGATAGCTACTTTATGGGGTGGGTCGATCCGTGTGAAAACACCTATGTTGTTCTCGATAGGGTTCTTATTTCTTTTTACAATAGGTGGTTTAACCGGTGTTGTGCTAGCTAATTCAGGGCTTGATATTGCTCTTCATGATACTTATTATGTGGTAGCTCATTTCCATTACGTTTTAAGTATGGGGGCAGCTTTTACGATGTTCGCTGCATTTTATTTTTGGATTGGTAAAATAACTGGTTTAGCTTACCCTGAAATATTAGGCCAGATCCATTTTTGGCTTATGTTTATAGGTGTAAATTTAACTTTCTTTCCTATGCATTTTTTAGGTCTTGCTGGTATGCCGAGACGTATTCCAGATTACCCCGATTCATTTGGGGGTTGGAACGCTGTAGCTTCTTTTGGGTCTATCTTATCTTCTTTGGCTTCCCTATTCTTTTTTTATGTTGTTTACGTTACTTTAACAAGAGGTTCTGTTGAGGAATCAAATCCTTGGGTAAAGGGTAGGGGGCTTGCTTTTATCATTCCAACTTCTAAACCTAAACCTAAAAAGGAAGAATTAAGCCCTGAAGCTGAGGAAGAGATGAAAAAATCAGAAGCTTTGATGGCGGAATACGCTCAGAAGGCTCGTGATGCGGGTATAGGAAAGTGGTGGGGTGCTATTGATTTCCGTCATCTTCTATAATTATATCTTTTCATAGGTTATTTACAAAAGCAAGTAATTATTAATTAAAGGTACATAGATTATATAATTATCCTTTTTTAGGGCCTATAACTCAGGGGATAGAGTATACGCCTGATAAGCGTGACGCCGGTCGTTCGAATCGACCTAGGCCCAGGAATAGGTACCGTCTTTAAAAAGTTGCAATTATAAAAAAGTCCTTTTCGTCTAACGGTTAGGACGTTGCCTTTTCACGGCGAAAATACGGGTTCAATTCCCGTAAAGGATTGGCTTAAGTTAATTATGAAGCAGCTAAAGCGTGCCCCTTGCAAATCTATAATTCATTTTATATGTATTTAGGTGAGAAGAAAATTCTATTAAAATGTTCAGTTCTTTAATTGTATATGCTACAAGTCTCACACGTCTTGTGCCTGTTCAAACTTTTCAGGTGTTTGGACATGAGATTGTTATTAGCGTATCCAAAAAATATTTGTTGGCTACCTTAATTTTTTTACACCACCATAGTAATGGGAATTACCAATTGCTTACTTCTATATCCGGGGTAGATTATCCAGAAAGAGAGGAGCGTTTTGAGATTGTATACGATCTTTTAAATCTACGATCTAATTCCAGACTTAGAGTTAAAACTTACACGGACGAAATTAATCCTCTTCCTTCTGTTGTAAGCCTTTTTCCTTCAGCTAATTGGTGGGAGCGTGAAATTTGGGATCTGTTTGGTGTTTTTTTCTCCGATCACCCAGATTTGCGTAGAATTCTAACAGATTACGGTTTTGAAGGACATCCGTTAAGAAAAGACTTTCCTTTAAGTGGCTATTTTGAGTTGCGTTATGATGAAGATCAAAGAGTTGTCGTTTGTGAAGCTATTGAATTGACCCAAGAGTTCCGTTCATTTGATTTTCATACTCCTTGGTCTCAAAATAAAATAGTAAGTTAATGAGTAGGTTAAACTTAAACGCGATCTTCAGTTGGGTTGATTCTCATATTATTGATTATCCCACAGCTATGAACTTAAACTACAATTGGAGTTTTGGTTCAACGGCTGGTTTTTGTCTAGTTATTCAAATTCTTAGTGGTGCTTTTTTAGCTATGCATTACGCAGGGGAAACCCATTATGCCTTTTCTAGTATTGAGCATATTATGCGTGATGTTAAAAGTGGTTGGTTAATACGTTATATGCATGCCAACGGTGCTTCCTTTTTTTTTGTTGTCGTTTATGCACATATTTTTAGAGGTTTGTATTATGGTTCGTACATGGAACCTCGTCAACAATTATGGTGGTCTGGTGGCGTTATTTATGTTTTAATGATGGCTACAGCTTTTATTGGCTATGTTTTACCTTGGGGTCAGATGAGTTTTTGGGGTGCTACTGTTATTACAAGTCTGTTCTCCATTATTCCTTTTATCGGTAAGGAGGTTGTTATGTGGCTTTGGGGTGGTTTTACTGTAGGGAATCCTACTTTAAACCGTTTCTTTAGTTTGCATTATTTGCTACCTTTTATTTTAGCTGGTTTAGTTTTTGTACATTTAGGCCTTTTGCACAAAGATGGATCTAATAACCCTCTGGGGATAAAAACCAAAACAGCAAATATTAATTTTTATCCTTACATTTATGTTAAGGATTTAGTAGCTTTTTTTACTTTATTATCTATATTATCTGTTGTTATTTTCTATTTTCCTAATAGTTTAGGAGATCCTGATAATTACTTAGAGGCGGATCCCTACGGTACTCCAGCACATATTGTCCCTGAATGGTACTTTTTACCTTTTTATGCCATTTTACGTGTTATTCCTAATAAAGTAGGGGGTATTCTTACAATGGGTGGAGCGATTGCTATAATTTTTTTATACCCACTTCTTAATACTTCTATATTACGTAGTGCCAATTTCCGTCCAATTTACGCGGTAGTCTTTTGGGCCTTTGTTGCTGACTTTGTCCTCCTTGCTTGGTCAGGTACAACCCCAGTGGATGATTACTTCAAAGTAATAGGAGCTGTTGTCTCAATAGGTTACTTTGCTTTCTTTGTATTCGGTGGATTATTTGTGGGTAAATTAGAAAAAACTTTAGCAGCTCGGGTCTTCACTTGGCATAGTTAAGCTAACTAAACAAGGTTCAATTAACTTTAAAAATTTATTTTGTTTAAAGCTAAATTATTTTGGGAGATGGGGGTATACGCATAGGTTCTTCCCTTTTTAAATTTATTTATGGCCGTAAAATCACAGAACCTAAAAACGTACAGGCGTGGTTCTTCCTCTACTAAAAGTAGATTTTTTCTTAAACTAACTTATTCACATGAAAAAAAACGACGGATTTTTTAGTTTTATTATGAAGGTCTTTAAAAATTTAATTATTGTTGTTATCGTGTCCATTAGCATCTTTGCTTTCCTAGTTTATTACTTTGGCCCTACAGATATGGATGCAGCACGTCCTTGGCAAGTCGGTTTCCAAGACCCCGCTACTCCTATAATGGAGGGTATCATTTCTTTTAACGGTTTGCTAATGACGCTGCTTTTGTTCATTGCTTGCTTAGTTGGTTGGTTATTATACTCTTGTTTAAAATACTTCAATGAAAGTGCTCAACCAGAGCCTGTAAACTTTACTCACTCTACACTTCTTGAAGTAGTCTGGACCATTCTTCCTGTAGGTGTTTTAACCATTATCAGCATACCTTCATATAATTTATTATATGCCATGGATGAAGTGATCGACCCTAGCCTTACTATTAAAGTAGTAGGTCATCAATGGTATTGGTCATATGAATGCTCTGATTTCGAGGTGGAAAGTCCGGTAAAAGAGAAAGATTTTGAACTAGCGGAAAAAAGTTTTAATTTATACAGAAATTGGCTATCAGTTTTAGGATCCGAAAATTCTTTGAGTCGTCCTGATCTTACTTCTCTAGGTTTAATTAAATCTATAATAGAAACCCTTGAAAAGGAATTTAAAGATATTCCTAGAGAATTTTCTGACGATATCTCTATTAGTTCATCTAGTAAGCCAGAGGTTTTCGCAAAAACGGAATTTATACCTTCTTTGGTAGATAGTAAAAAAATTATAGGGGGCTTATCTACCAATGAGCCAGAGATTCTTATGAATTCTCTAAAATCTTTTAGAGAATACATAAAACTTTTGGGTCGATCTGATATAGAGGAAGAAACTCGTACCTTATTCGCAGAATGGGATAACAAAAATTGTCATAAAGATGGGGGTTCTATAGGTGGTAAAGATTTATCGAAAGATTCGGATGATAACGATTCGGATGGTGATATAGGTTCTATTGTGTCAGAGTTAAGTACTGTAGATGAAACTAGTCCTGCTTGGGCTGAACTTTTAGGAGCTGAGTATAAGTATAGTGATGCTGAGTTTGAAGTAGGTTTGGCTATGACAGAGCTTTTTAATGCCGAAGGATACCTGATGAAGTCTATGGTTTATCCTGACAAATATCCTCATAGAAAAGATATATTTGATTGTATAGACAAAGGTTGGTCCAGAGTGGTAAAATCTCTCAAAGAAGTCGAACCTGCTGAAGACACTTTAATTGACACTCAACTTATTTCACATAAACTAAGATTAAGTAGAGCCGAAAGAGAAGCTTATAGTGGTGAATTCGAGTGGGATAGGGTTGCGGTTAATTATAAGTTTGCAGCAGCTGATTATAAAGAAGCTCTTATTACATTAAATAATGCTAAAGTTAGTTCTAGGTGGGCCCAAATTGATTACGAAGCGGCCATTGTTAACAAATTAACTGCAGTATATTTTAAAATTGATGCTGATTTAGGTGTTAGTGATATCTCTGTTAAAAGAAGTAAGGTTCTCCTAAAAGGTGGGTACGGTGCTTGGACAAACAAATTGAGGCTTGATGCAAAAGAGATTTTAGATCTAGACAAACTGAGATTTATTCGTGCTACACAAGAGTTATACAGCGCTAACGATCTTTTAGCCCGGTCTCAGTTTAATTTAACAGCTGAAGAGATAACCAGATCTAACGCGATAGCGGACTCTGCTGAAGCTGAATTTATGGCCTTAGAAAAAGAAGGGCTTACCGCCGTGGAGGAATTAATGAAAGCCGAAGTTCTTCTTGCGGAAGCAGATATGGAATTTAAAACGTATAAATTTGTTTCGGAAAAAGCAGATTTTAAATTAAATCGAGCGCAGGCTGCGTTTGACAAAGCTAAATTGGTCTACGATAGAGCTAAATCGGAATTAGACGGAGCTAAATCCTTTTTTGATAAGGCTCAAGAACGATTAAAAGAAAATAGCGTCACTGTAGAGTTACAGGATCCTATGACTTTAGCTAAAGATGCTGTAGAAAGTCACCAAAGTATTTTAAAAGATTTTTCTAAAGCTGCGTTTTTGTTCGATAGGGGAAAAACCGAATTACTCAGAGCTAAGGAGAGGCTTATTACTGTAGAGGGATATGTAGACGCTACTGACAAAAAACTAGAGGATACACCTATATTGTATAAGCTACCTAAAGTTGAAGGTAAACCTGTTGAGTATTTTGCCAATTATTTATGGGAGATTCATAATGAAGATTTGGAATGCGTTACTACTCAATTAGAAGCTGCTAAAAATGAGTTACGTATCGCTAACATAGATTTTACTAAAGTAGAATCAGAGTTAAATACTGCAGCTGAAAAGTTAATTGAGTCAGAGTTAAAAAAAAGCAAAGCTCTTATAGATTTTTATAAGTCAGTTGCTTTAGACGAACCTACTCTTCACTCTCTTGAAAATCATTTACTTAGCTTAAAGTCTTTATTTGGTCATATCATTTATGACTTAGTTAGGGACAAGGAATCAGCTAACCCTGAGTTACTTATGTTCTTAGCTAAAAAAGGATTAGGTGAATCTAAATATAGCTCTTTAGAAGGCAAAAACCTTGTATCTGAATTTAATGGTGCAACTGTACTTCCGGCAAAGTTCAGATCGATATCCGTACCTAGTCTTCTTTATAATTACGGAAACTTATGTGTTAGCCAGGCTCAACAAGAATTAGCAGGCGCTGAATCTGATTATCTTGTGGCTGCGGATATACTTACTAAGGCAGAAAACGTCTTAGCGGAGGTCACTGCAGACATCTCAAATCATTCCGACAGAGCTGAAAAACTATACGTTGATCAATTATGGTTGTTAGGTAAAGACGTTGCAGAAAGCTTGGTAAAAAGTAGAGAGGTTTTAGAGGAATCTAAGTTACGCTTAACTCCTTTAGACATTAAATTATCTCCAGGTCTTCTTCAAGCAATATCTTACGAAAATGTAGTAAACGCTAATGCCGAGTTAGCTTATGTTAAATGGCTTTCTGCAAGAGTAGCTAAAACTTTAAATATTACTTTATTAAGCTCTGTAAAACCATTTAATGTTGAGTTTGAAGATAGTAGCTTAATGGACTATCTTAAAGAAAAAAATAACACATCAGTTGGAGTCTCTGAGGTAACTTACGCTCCAATAAAAGGTGACAACGCTGGATACAACAAAACTGCTGCTATGGTAACCGATGCGGAAGCTGGTTATTTTGATATGTCTTCTTTATTTGGGTTTAATGAGGGTTCTTACAAAGAGGCTTCTCCGTCTTTAAAAACCGCCGTTAATAGCATTTTTAAAGGGCTTCAACAAGGAAAAGGTCTCCTTATCTGCCAGCCCGTATCGCCAGAAAATTCTATGGAAGAGGTGATTGAACCTACTACTCTAGAAAATAATCTAGAAGATTTTATTGAATCATTTTATTCCGACTCTAATGATGATGATGGGGATAGAGCCTGTCTTAATTTTGATTCTTATCTTATCGCGGATGATGATTTAGTGCTTCCCGAGATATCTGGCACAGGTAAAGCAGGTAAAGTTTTCCGTCTTCTTGAAGTAGATAACCGCCTTGTTGTGCCAACAAATACTCATATACGTGTGTTAATTACTTCAGCGGATGTTCTTCATTCTTGGGCTGTACCTAGTTTGGGCGTTAAGGTAGATGCTTGTCCTGGTCGTTTAAACCAAGTATTTCTATTTATTAAAAGAGAAGGAGTATTTTATGGTCAGTGTAGTGAACTTTGTGGTGTTAACCATGGTTTCATGCCGATTGTAGTTCAAGCTGTTAGTCCAGACGACTATTTAACTTGGGTCGGAAAAAGATTATGCTCTTAAGCTCTCTACTGTCTCTTTTATTTCTAGGGGTTATAGGTTTAATTTTTATTCCTTCAAGTCAAAAGTTAATTATGAGACAATTTGCCCTTAGTATTACGTCGGCGGTTTTTGTATCTTCCTTATTTTTGTGGGTAGGATTTGATCAATCAACCCCTAAATTTCAATTTGTTGTTGATGGTCTGTGGTTGCCAATAGTAAATATAAATTTAATTTTAGGGGTGGATGGAATATCTTTATTTTTTATTTTATTAACCACCTTGATTTTTCCTTTATGTTTATTAGCTTCATGGTCTTTTGAAAAAGGAGGTGTAAAAACTTACTTAATTAGTTTCTTAAGCATGGAGTTAATTCTACTTTTGGTTTTCACTAATTTAGATCTACTATTTTTTTATATATTTTTTGAAGCTGTTCTAATTCCTATGTTTCTTGTTATTGGTATCTATGGATCTCGCCAAAGAAAAATACGTGCTGCCTATATGTTTTTTCTTTACACTCTATTAGGTTCACTATTTATGCTTATAGGTGTTATTTATATTTATCTTTTCGCGGGAAGCACTAATTATGAAGTCTTATCAGTTGTAGGTTTTTCTTCGTATGATCAAAAATGGCTTTGGTTAGCTTTTTTTGCTTCCTTCGCAGCTAAAGTTCCAATGCTGCCAGTTCATATATGGTTACCTGAGGCACATGTTGAAGCTCCCACAGCAGGTTCTGTTATTTTAGCAGGTATATTGCTAAAATTAGGTACATATGGGTTTTTACGATTTTCTTTGGGGCTTTTCCCTTTGGCTTCCGTATATTTCACACCTTTAATTTTTGTTCTAAGTCTAGTTGGTGTTGTATATACTTCTTTAACTGCAATACGACAAACTGATTTAAAACGCCTGATTGCTTACACCTCCGTCGCCCATATGAATTTAGTCATGATAGGTTTGTTCACAGGTACGGTAATTGGTGTAGAAGCTGCTTTGTTACAAAGTTTAAGTCATGGATTCGTATCTTCTGCTCTTTTTCTTATTATTGGGGTATTATATGATCGTTGGCATAGTCGTGTTGTTAAATACTATGGTGGTCTTGCGCATACTATGCCTATTTTTATAATGATTTTCCTTTTTTTTACTATGGCCAATTTAGGTCTACCTGGAACCTCAAGTTTTATAGGAGAATTCCTTTTATTAGTTTCGGCGTTTGAAGCAAATACTACAGTTTGTTTCTTTGCCGCGACTTCTATGATTTTAGGTGGTGGTTATTCATTGTGGTTATTTAATCGTATAGCCTACGGTAATATAAAAATTGTAGGTCTGGATTTAAGTTTCCGAGAATTTGTACTTTTCTTGCCATTGGTTTTAGGTACTCTTTTTATGGGGATTTATCCTAATGCTTTTCTTTCGCCTATGCATGCTACCGTTTCTAATCTAGTTTGGGCCGATCTATGGATTTAATTATTTGGTTCAAAAAAGTTCTTTTAGTCTAAGGCCTAGTAGCATCTCTAGAAGGATAGTGCCTGGTGGCAAAGGTACGGGTTCAAGTCCCGTAAAGAACTCTTATGTATTTAAACATAGTTTTTCTACCCCTTCTTGGTTCTCTTGTAGCAGGATTCTTTGGGCGTTTCCTTGGAGGCCGTGGTGCTAGTTTAGTGACTATCTGTTGTGTTGGCGTCAGTTTTTTATTAAGCGGTCTTGCGTTCTATGAGGTAGGTTTAGCAGGGAGTTCTACTTATATATACTTAATGCCCTGGTTTGAGTCCGATTTATTTCATGTTGATTGGGCTTTTTGCTTTGATAGTTTAACTGTCGTTATGCTTATTGTAGTGACCTTTATCTCTACCCTGGTACATATATACTCGACAGAGTATATGGGAGGAGATCCTCATTTACCACGTTTTATGAGTTATTTATCACTATTTACCTTTTTCATGTTGATTTTGGTAACAGCAGATAATTTTGTTCAGATGTTTGTTGGTTGGGAAGGAGTAGGTCTTTGTTCATATTTACTAATCAATTTTTGGTTCACTCGTATACAAGCTAACAAAGCGGCTATTAAGGCTATGCTTGTTAACAGAGTAGGCGATTTTGGTTTAGCTTTAGGTATTTTTGGTATTTTTACATGTTTTGGTGCTGTTGATTATGCAACGGTTTTTGCTTTGGCTCCACAGCTTTCAGCTTATACAATAACGTTTTTTAACATAGAGTTTGGCGCATTAAATCTTATAGGGATTCTTCTATTTATAGGAGCCGTTGGTAAATCTGCTCAGTTAGGTTTGCATACTTGGTTACCTGATGCTATGGAAGGTCCTACACCGGTCTCAGCTTTAATTCATGCAGCAACCATGGTTACTGCAGGGGTTTTCCTATTGGCTCGTTGTTCCCCTCTTTTAGAATATTGTCCTAAAGCACAAATTGTTATAAGTATTGTAGGTGGTATGACGGCTTTTTTTGCGGCTACCACGGCTTTAGTTCAAAACGATCTAAAGAGGGTTATTGCTTACTCTACATGTAGTCAATTAGGTTATATGATATTTGCATGTGGTTTGTCGAACTACTCTGTAGCAGTTTTTCATTTGGCAAACCATGCTTTTTTTAAAGCTCTCCTTTTTCTTGGAGCGGGTTCTGTTATACACGCTGTAGGAGACGAACAAGATATGAGAAAAATGGGGGGTTTACGCCGTTTGCTTCCTTTTACATATGCTATGATGGTAATCGGTTCTTTAGCACTAATGGGTATGCCTTTCCTTACAGGGTTTTATTCTAAAGATGTTATTTTGGAGGTAGGTTACGCTAGTTACTCTAATTCGTCCCATTTTGCTTTTTGGATGGGAAGCTTTGCAGCTTTTTGTACTGCTTTTTATTCTATTCGTTTATTAGCTTTATGCTTTTTAGCAGAGCCTAATGGTAGTAGATCATCACTACTCTCAGCATCTGAAGGGGGTTGGCGTATGGGTCTCGTTTTAGGGTTATTAGCGGTTCCTAGTATGTTTATTGGTTACTTTAGTCGTGACCTTTTTATTGGGGTAGGTACAGATTTTTGGGGTAACGCTTTATTCTGCTTACCTATTAATTTAAGTTTAATAGATGCAGAGTTCATGTCTACTTCAATAAAACTTTTTCCCCTTTGTTGTAGTATGCTCGGAGGGCTTTTATCTTTTATTCTCTATAGAAAATATAATTTAAGTCTCTTTTTATTTAAAACCTCTCTGTTGGGTAGAAAATTCTACACTTTTCTTAACCGTAAATGGTTTTTCGATAAGGTTTATAATGAAATTGTTACCCAAAATTTATTAGATTTTGGCTATCATTTTACCTATAAATCAATTGATCGTGGACTTATCGAAAGTTTAGGCCCTTTTGGTTTTTCTAATGTGTTGTTTGATCAAGTACAGAAATCCCGTGTATGGCACTCAGGTTATTTATATCATTACTTGGTTATTTTGGGCTGTAGTCCTTTTTTCTTTGGTGTGTGGTTTATTTTTCGTTACTTTGTGGCGCGAATTTTGATACTACTTGTAATTATCCTCCTATGGTTGACCCTATAATTTATATTCTTATTACATTTCTTGGAGTGTGTTTAGGGATAAAGGTTACCAGTACCCAAAATCCAGTGTATAGTGGTCTTTATCTTGTACTACTCTTCTTTTTAGGTTCTGCTATTGCTTTTTTATTAGGCTTAGAATTTATGGCCTTACTATTCCTCTTGGTGTACGCGGGCGCCATTGCCGTGTTGGTGTTGTTTGTGGTTATGATGTTAGATGTAAAAGCTATTGAAAAACCTTGGTCTGCTAAGAAAAAACGGTTGCTTTATCTTGTAGGAGTTTTCTTTGCATTCGGATTAATAGCTGTTATGTTTAGTCCAGACCTACAGATGCTTTTAAAGACGTTATCTATAACTTATATGTGCTCACTTGTATCTTTTAGCTTAGTTTCTTATGAAGATTATATGACAAGCTTATTTCATCCTATAATTGTTAATAAGACAATTAATGAAAAGATGAAAAGATTCCAAGAACTAAGATTAGGGGAACCAGAACTCTCTAAAAATGAGATTAAAAAAAGTTTCAAGGATCTTATGGATGAAAGACTTGAAAAATGGTATAGCTTTTGTGATTCAGAAGGAGTTACAGAGATATTACGTACTTTCTTCCACAAAGGAAGAGTCGATTCGTCTTACGGAGTAGACACAATGTGGTTTATAGAGTTTGATTCATCTAATGCCTTAAATGACCTTAGTTATCTGTTATATTCTACACACGCCATTTTGTTGATCATTGCAGGAATTATTCTCTTAATGGCTCTTGTAGGGGCCATTAGTTTAACACTACAAAAAAATTGTCCAGAATCCTTATATCGTCAGTTAGGCCGTGAGTCACAAAACGCGGTTTTTTCTATTCAAGAACAACCACTAACAAAACCTTTGAGTTTGATTGAGTTGGATCCCTCAAGCTAAGTATGCTTAGTATTTCGATTAATGAGCTATCTCTTTGGGTAAAAAAAGGTTCTACTGTTATACAGGCCTGTCAAGCAGCTGGAGCTACTATACCAAGGTTTTGTTATCATGACAAGCTTTCCATAGCGGGAAATTGTCGTATGTGCTTGGTTGAAGTAAGTAATTCTCCTAAACCACAAGCTTCTTGTGCACTGCCTTTTTTACCTCAATTAAGAATTTTTACAAATACCGCATTGGTACGTAAAGCACAAGAGTCTGTCATGGAATTTATTCTCCTTCATCATCCTTTGGATTGTCCAGTTTGCGACCAAGGTGGGGAATGTGAGTTACAAGAACAAAGTTTTAATTTTGGTTCAGATAGGGGTAGGTTTTTCTTTTTTAAAAACTCCTTAGGGGACACTTTTTGGGGGGGGCTTATAAAAACTGTATTGCGTAGATGTATTGTTTGCACTCGTTGCGTTAGGTACACGGATCAAATAGGGGGAAATGGCTCTATAGGAACTTCTAATAGGGGGGGTCATTCAGAAATTGGGATGTTTAAAGAAAATGTACTTAAAACTGAAACCTCTGGTGGTGTTATAGAATTATGCCCCGTTGGATGGTGTAACCCTAGGTTCAACTAAAATATCTTCATGTACTTCTTAAAAGAATATTATCCTATCTTAATTTTTTTAGGTTTTAGTTTTGGTTTAGCTTCTCTAATTTTTGGGGCTTCATATATCTTGGCGTTTTCTGAATCGGATAGTGAAAAATTATCTTCATATGAGTGTGGATTCGACCCTTATGAAGATGCTCGTAACGCGTTTGATGTCCGTTTTTATCTTGTGGCTATTCTCTTTCTTTTATTTGATATAGAAACTGTTTTTCTTTTTCCTTGGGCTGTTTCTTTAAGTGAATTACCTTCTATAGGTTACTGGTCCATGATGGATTTTCTTATTGAGCTTGTTATAGGATTTATTTATGCCTGGCAAATTGGCAGCTTAGACTGGGAATGAGAAAGTTCGACTATAAACGTCGACAATCCTTTGCTCTCTATGAGGCTAAACGAAAAGCACTTCAAGCAGTTGCAACTAATCAGAATTTAAATATTTCCTTACGTTGGTGGGCTCAATTGGAAAAATCAAAATTACCTAGAAAAAGTAGTTTATGTAGGGTCCATAATCATTGTGTCGAGACTGGACGGTCTAGATCGGTTATAAATTTTTATAAGCTGTCACGTCTTCAATTCCGTCGTTTAGCTTCTAAAGGTGCTCTTGCTGGCTTGCGTAAAGCATGTTGGTAAGGTTTTACTTCCTAGCGTCGTTAAAGAGTAAAGGGTGCACCTATGGTGCATGTTCTTGAATAGGTGTAGTTGTAGTATAAGAGTAAAAATGATAAGCTAGTACATTGGGAAAACTCCCTTTCATGTACTACAGCCAAGGTTAAGAATAAAAAACTTCCTACATGCCTCAATTTGATACACTAACTTTTTTCAACCAAGTTTTTTGGTTAATTCTCATAGTTTTTAACTCTTACGTAATAGTGGTACGTTTTTTGCTTCCCTCTCTAGCTTTTAGTTTAAAATCACGTAATAAAAATCTAAGAGTTACAAATGATTCTAGATCGTGTGCTTCTTAAAACCTAAGTCGATAGTCTTTGGAGGTGTGGCTGAGGGGCTGAAAGCATTGGTTTGCTAAATCAATCTACATCTATTGTGTAGCGTGGGTTCGAATCCTACCACCTCCTTTTAAATATTTAAGAAAAAGTAACTCAGATGGTAGAGTGTTGGTTTGTCATGCCAAAGGCCGCGGGTTCAAGTCCCGTCTTTTTCGTTATGGTTCGTCTTTATTTTCTCTCCCAACGTATTTTACTTAGAAGTTGATTTAAGCGGCTATAAAAAGAGAAAATAAAGTACATTTATAGTCTTTTAAATCTGCGAGGGGAACTTTGTTGAATTTGGGTCATTAATCCCAGTAGTCATTCATAAGAGAGATAAGCGACTTTCGGTCATTATCTGCTATGTCTCCCTACTATACCATATAGACTGCATAACCCTCCCGATACCCAACCCAACTCTGTGTATAGGTGTAGCACCCTTCTTGCATCGGCGCTACGCCGGGGTATCAGAGGGGAAGCGTCTGGTATACGCAAATTTGTAGTATTTAATCTACTTAACAGTAGCCTCTCCACTAGCTAATTTGTAAACATTTGACCCTTATTTTCCCTTAATTAAAGACTAACCTTTCACAGACTCATCAAGAGGTTTGTAAAAGGCTCTCTACGGTCCTTTAAACAGTCGCTAAGCCCATCTTCAGGCCTAGAGGTACCCAACCGTCCTCGGGAGCCCTTAAACGCCCTTAAACCGCCCTTAAACGGGGGGCACCATATCAAAAAGAATGTACGTAGAAGACCTAACAGTAGCAACGAAACTTGTCTTTAAAACCTTTTTTCTTATCACGATTACGCTTATCAGTGTATATATCATAGCGACGGGTCTAACGATTATTCTGGACCTCGTCGGCACTCTAGAGAGCAAACTTGAAACTTTTCAAAAATCCCCCCTAAATATTCTGTTTGACAAGAGATCTGCACCCTCGGCACCTCAAAGCCCAATAGATAAAAACGTAATTGAAGCTTTGGAAGTTTTAATCAAAAGCCAGACAGAAGTTCTACAGCAGAACGCAATCTTAAACCTTGAGTTACAGAAACACGCACATGAGTTACATGTACTCCAAAGTCAATTTCTAGAAAGTAAAATTATAGAAAGTAAAAAGCAACCCGGCCCGACAAACCTTCAAGCCGTCCTAACCACAATAAGTGGGGTAGCTATGGTCACTAAGGCTGCTTACGCGGTCATCCCAGGGTGGATATCAGCTATACCCCTTGTTAAGTACACATTGATGATCTTGTCCTTCGGAGGGCTGGGTGAATCCGCCTTCGCTTCCAAAGAGTCAGTCGCTGCAGTCGCTGCAGCGACTGCTGAAGTCGCGGCAGCGACTTCAGAAGCAGTGAGCCAAATCGCCAATACTGCCGAGGCAGGAGCTCAAATGGCCGCAAGCCAAACTCAAGTTATCGAGGCGGTCAGGGCCTTGATAGATGCCTCGCTAGAGAGTTGCGATGCCACTCTCGCAAATATGCCAGTCCCAGAAAGCATGTTGCCCACACCAGGAGGAAACACAACACAAGGGCCCCTAGCGATAACACAAGGAGGGGCCACATCGGTAACCCCAAGCCCGCAGGTTTACACCCATAGAACAATTGACGTATCATCCCTGATCCCTAGAAGAAGATGAAAGGTATAAACAATATAAGCAACAATAATCTATCAGAAGATGGCCTACCTTACAGTCCCTTAATCCCTTATCATGATCCGGAGAGGGCTACATTTAATGAGTCTGCTCAACGATCTGGGACCGAACAAAGCCCTGCCATTCAAGGTATGGAAGAAATTACTGCTACACTAAATATTCCAAGAGATCAAGGAGGCAATGACCACCTATCTAGAAGAAAGAGTATCAACCCTAGGGTTTGAAAATTTAAATCGAGGAATCCCCTCAGAAATATCCAATGAGTACACATTGGGCACCTACATGAATTTCTTAAAAGAAGCTATGTACCATCTTTGGAAAGCACTAGAAATTGCTTTTGATAACTTGAAGGAGTATGCCACGGAGAAAAAGAAATGACTACTAAAAATACCACTGAGCCATCTGTTTAGGCAAACATCTCCAATATTCCAGTGGAGACCGCTCAAGGGTTTTAATTTTAAATATCTATAAGGTGGGAGGAGTCGTTAATAGCGGCAGCAGATTGTAGATCTGTTGGTTTTTCCATCGTAGGTTCGAATCCTACCTCCTCCTTTTTAAAATAATGAAACCTGATAGAATACCACGAAAAAAACAGTCCGCTGTGCTTAACGATTTAGACAAGGCATTGGCTATGAAAGATAGTCTTAAAGAGAAGCAACTTTTCTTAGAGAAATCTCTACGAAAGAGTTTAGAAGAACCTTCTATACTTCACTTGCCACATATAGACGTCTATGAAACATAATAACTTTTTTTTTAACGTAGGGTGCACATTTGGGTATTCTTCCGGAGTATTACTAGTTGTAGTATTAAAGAGGGGAGTATATTAAGTCCTTAGGGTGGTTATAAGTTTTAGTATGAAAAGTACTATGTGGGTACTCTACGCTGTTGCTAGTTATAGTTAAGATAGTTGAGGGATAGTTACGGTTAACCAGTTTTAACGTAGGGTGCACATTTGGGTACCCTCCCGGAGTATTACTAGTTGTAGTATTAAAGATAAATGACTCAACTCAATAAAAATATTACATATGTATGTGAAGTTTGGTGCTCATCCACCAATATGAACAGTTTTAAACAGTGGTTTCTTTTCCTCCCCTTATCCATTAATGGTACAGGTTTGCGGCCCTATATAAAAAGGTTCACTTTACTACGATCTCCTTTAGGGAATAAAAGAGCAAAGGATCAGTTTGAAAGAAAAGAATATCGAAGCTATTTTTATGTTGAATTTAAAGAGGCTTCTAAACTTCTAGCATTTATTGATGTTCTCCGACTATCAAATGGTGTTAGGTTTAAGACTATAGTGCGTCGTAAAGGCGTTGATCCTTTCTAACTTTATTCGGATAAGTGGTCGAGTGGTTTATGGCGCCAGTTTTGAAAACTGGAGTAGTGTTTAGCTACCGTGGGTTCGAATCCTACCTTATCCTACAAGTTCAATGAAGCTAACGACTAAATCAAGATTTTTTGGGAGTATCTTATCAGATGGTAGTTTTCGGTTTTTAATTTCACCCTCTTGTTATTCACAGCAACATTTTAATTGTAAAAATTTAGATGGTTTAAACCACCCAATTTGGACAGGTAAACGCCCTAAAGAACAAAATGAAATATCGAGTTTTGTTAATAAATTTAGTAAAGGGCTTTAGTGTTCTATTTTTCAACTATTGTGCATAAAGTTCTACTTTAATGCAATAAAAAAAAGGGGGTAATATTAAGGAGTTTTATGCTTTTTAAGCATGATTACAACAAATTTTTCCGATAAACTTTCAAAGTTTACTTTCGGTGTTTCAAAAAATGAGTTTGATCCTGGCTCAGAGTGAAGGCTATAAGCCTGCTTGAATACATGCGAGTCGAATGGTTAAGACCATGGCGGACGGGTGAGTAATAGGCTAATATCTGGCTTCAACTTCGGAATAATCCCATCCCCCCGGGGAGAAGGCAACAGGAAAATACCGAATAACTAAAAAAAAAAGGTACGCCGGTTGAAGATGATTAGGCTCAGTATTAGGTAGTTGGTGAGGTCAAGCTCACCAAGCCTTTGATGCTTAGTTGGTCTGATAGGACGATCAATCACACTGGGACTGAGACAAGGCCCAGGTTTCATTTGAAGGCAGCAGTAAGGAATATTGGACAATGAGCGAAAGCTTGATCCAGCAAGGCTTGGTGAGGGATTGAAGGCTTAGGTTGTAAACCTCTTTTTTAATTGAGGATAATGACAGTAGATTAAGAATAAGTCCCGACTAACTTCGTGCCAGCAGTCGCGGTAATACGGAGGGGGCAAGCCTTATTCGTCATAACTGGGCGTAAAGGGCCCGTAGGTGGCTTTCTGATATGTTATTTGTCAAAGACTGTAGCTTAACTACAGAAAGGCTTTTAAAACAGGATAGCTTGAGTCTGACAGAGGGGAATGGAATTTTTCAACTAGGGTTAGAATCCAGACAAGTGCAAGAGAACATCATGTGCGAAGGCGATTCCCTTGTTCAGTACTGACGCTGAGGGGCGAAGGCGTGGGTAGCAAACAGGATTTGAGACCCTGGTAGTCCACGCTGTCAACGATGAGTGCTATCTTTTAGAAATCTAGAAGACATAGCTAAGGCATTAAGCACTCCGCCTGAGGAGTACGAGCGCAAGCTTAAAAATCAACGGAATTGGCGGGGGTCCAAACAAGTGGTGGAGCATGTGGTTTAATGCGATAATACGCGCGTAACCTTACCAGTTCTAGTGAGTCTGTCATTCTTGCGGAGACGTTATGAATTTTGGGACTTTCAGGTGTTGCATGGCTGTCGTCAGCTCGTGTCGTGAGATGTACGGTTAATTCCTGTAACTGAGCGTAACCCTTATTTCCCTTATGTTTTGAAATGTAAGTTACAAAGAATAAACCGGGTAGATACTGCCAGCGTTAAGCGGGAGGAAGGTGGGGATGAGGTCAAGTCTTCATGGCCCTTATGAACTGGGCTACACACGTGCTACAATGGGAAGGACAATGAGTTGCGAGGGAGTAATCCAAAGCCAATCTCAAAACCTTTTCTTAGTTCGGATTGGGGGCTGCAACTCGCCCCCATGAAGCTGGAATCACTAGTAATCGCGGATCAGGACGTCGCGGTGAATACGTCACTGGGCCTTGCACACACCGCCCGTCACGTCCTGGGAGTTGACTTGGCCAGAAGATTGTAGATTGAACCTTTTAAGTGTTGGTTAATATGGAAAAGAGATTTTTCTTAATCATACAAAAAAGGAATGTCTCTTTAAAGGACAGGTAAGCAACCGGGATGAAGTCGTAACAAGGTAGTTGTAGGGGAACCTGCGGCTGGAATATATAATTAAGAGGTTCGCCTCTACGTCTAGATCAATACCCGAACTCTTACCGAACTCGAGCGTCCTTATCTAGATAGCCACACATACTACTAATCGTGGGAACCATGGCTTTTATAAAATTACAATAAATCAAAAATTCGTAAGGTTGCGCTATAGAGCAGTCGGGTTAGCTCGTCAGGCTCATGCCCTGAAGGCCGCAGGTTCAAATCCTGCTGGCGCTATAAAGGATAAAATATTTTTGTTCCCTTTAATAGGTGTTTATATTTACATTATTATAAGGTCATTAATTCAAATAGTACTAATACTAATACGACATTGTTAAATGGCATTAAAAAGAAAAGATTTTGATAAAAAGCTTAAGCATTTTACAATAAATTTTGGGCCACAGCATCCTGCGGCCCATGGGGTTCTTCGTCTTATTCTGGAACTTAACGGGGAAGTTGTTCAACGAGCAGATCCTCACATAGGTTTACTACATAGAGGTACTGAAAAATTAATTGAAGGTAAAACTTATTTTCAAGCTTTACCCTATTTTGATCGTTTAGATTATGTTTCAATGATGTGTCAAGAGCATACGTATGCTCTGGCCGTAGAAAATTTATTAGACATTACTGTCCCAAAGCGTGCACAGTATATTAGAGTGCTTTTCGCAGAAATTACACGAATTTTAAACCATCTTTTGGCTGTGGGTTGTCACGCTATGGATGTTGGTGCTATGACTCCTTTTTTGTGGGCGTTTGAAGAAAGAGAAAAGTTAATGGAATTTTACGAAAGGGTTAGTGGTGCGCGTATGCATGCTAGCTATTTCCGTCCAGGTGGGGTTAGCCAAGATATTAGTCTTGGTCTCGTAGATGATATTTTTTCTTTTACCGCTCAGTTTGGCCAGCGTTTAGACGAAATGGAAGAAATGTTAACAGATAATCGGATTTGGCAAGAGCGTTTGGTTGATATTGGAGTAGTTAGCGCACAAGAGGCTATTGATTGGGGGTTTTCTGGGGTAATGTTACGTGGATCCGGTGTTCGTTGGGACTTGCGTAAAAACGAGCCCTATGATGCTTATTCAGAGGTCAAGTTTCAAGGAGTTGTCGGCAGGACAGGAGACTGCTATGATCGTTATCTTGCTCGTGTGGAGGAAATGAGACAATCACTTAGTATAATATACCAGTGTTTGAATCAGATGCCAAAAGGCAGTATTAAGGTTGACGATGCTAAGATCAGTCCTCCAGCTCGTACAGAGGTAAAGCAGAGTATGGAAGCTTTAATCCACCATTTTAAATTATATACTGAGGGCGTTTCTGTACCTGCAGGTGAAACTTATACAGCTACAGAAGCTCCTAAAGGTGAATTTGGTGTTTATCTAGTTTCTGATGGTAGTAACCGTCCATATCGGTGTAAGATTAAGGCTCCTGGATTCTCTCATCTTCAAGGGTTAAATCTTATGGCTAAATCCCATATGTTAGCTGATGTTGTGACCATTATTGGTACACAAGACATCGTTTTTGGAGAGGTAGATCGTTAGGTTGTTTATACGTATACCAGAATTAAATCTTAAGACATCTTTTCTTAGTAAGGAGAGCGAAGTTTAGGCACTTACTCTGGGTATTACGCAATTCGGGAGATGACGCAGCGGTAGCGTGTTCGCTTTGGGAGCGAGAAGTCATAGGTTCAAATCCTATTCTCTTGATTTAGCCTACTCGCCCAGCACAGTAATTTTCTGGCTCCGATTGGTTTTTTTCTTTTAGTATTGAAATACCCGTTTAATGGTTTATCTT